GTCGTTCCAACAACCGGCGGGGAGCACCTCAGTATACGATCGAGCGCAGTAACTGGGAGTCCTATTACACCTAAGGCCAACTTCAATTCACCAAACCAAGGTTCATCTCGTGTAGTGATTGTGGACTCGTCTAAGGATATTGAGTAGACGGTTGATGTATCAGACTCGACCCTCTCTTTCGTAGCATGCATTCCCATCCGTGTCGCAACTGATTCGGTAAGCTACGTGTCCGGTGCACGGAGAACTGCCTTCGGTCCCCCAAACTGACTTACTCGTGGCAACCTTCCGGCCGCCCAACAACCTATAACGCTAGTCACTACTCCCACTGGGGCTAGGAAGTCAGCCCCACAACCCAAAGCGGCGAAGAACAAATAGAATTTGCTACAAAAGCCGGCTAACGGGGGTATCCCTGCGTATGAGAACATAGTAATGGAGAAGGTAATAGCCGAAATAGGATTCGTTTTGGCTAGAGCGCCCAAATCCGCTATATATTTGACACGGGTTTGCCGTAATGCTGAAACTATGGCGAATGCATCTATCGTCATTAATGCATAAATAAAGAGACCAATTAGTAGTGATTGAATTCCTTCTATGGTTCCACATGATAAACCAGTACGAATATAACCTACATGTCCAATTGAACTATGAGCTAGAGGTCTTTTGACTTTCGTTTGGGCCATGGCGGCCAGTGCTCCTAAGATCATAGAAGCAATGCTGCAGAAAAAGAAGATTTGTTGCAATGTAGCTCCATAGGAACCATAAATAGAAACACGTGAAATATTAGCAGAAATAGATATTTTAGGCGCAATAGAAAGGAATGCTGTAACCGGGGTGGGTGAACCCTCATAGATATCAGGTGCCCACATATATAGAGTCAAAAGAGATATAGAGTCCGAAGGGGAGGGGGTTTTCTTCGGGGCTCGAGAGATGGAATAGATAGGGCCCCACAAGTTTTGAATTCGCCGCAGGGGAATTCACACGAAAGGGAACGAGGAATTCTCAACGAAAAAAGTGCTCTCTGAACCGAACGTGAAAGTCGTTTTCCATCAGACGGCTGTTCCCGTAACTCCACTCTCGACTTGGATTATATATCCAAAAAAAAAGGTCCGCTCTCGGCCATTCCACACGCTGCCTAGCAGAGGCGTGGTTATCTGAAGTGGATTCTCTCTTTTCTAGTAGATGCCGAACCTGCTGCCCCATTGACTAAGAAGGGGGCGGGCGCAGCAGCTACATGGACCCCTTCCTTTCTTTTGTTGCCAGCGCTTTCCCGGGCCGAGCCGGAATTCTTTATTAGATTAGAAAAGAAAGGGCAGGCAAAGCCCGAAGGCGGCTATCCCAATAGGCCAGCGGGCGGAACGAGGAGAGGGCCCGGCAATCATACGACCGCGGTCGAAAAAGCGTGTTCCCTTCCGATAAGACGCACCGTAGCCCATCCTCAGCCTTCTTCGTTTTCAATGAAAAAAAAATCCAATCTCGATCTCCGAAAGCGTTTTCCTTCCCCCGCCGCATCCCCCTCCCTTCGTCGAGCCTTTCCTTGTTTGGTTGGGGAAAGCATTCCCAACTCTGAACTTGGCGGGCATTCTTTCCAGCCTTATTCAGGGGTGAGTTTGTTTGGTTTGAACAGAGGCTCAAACATGATTTGAAGGTCCTAGCTACGCCATGCGTCCAATACAAAATCTGGAAAGCAGCAGGGATGACAAAAAAAGGACCTAAGAAAAGACAAGACGCTCTTCTCTTGGGTTTCTTCCTCCCGCGCCCGCCGCCTCCCGGCCCGTCTTAGAGGGGAAGATTAGCAAAGCGAGAAAAGACAGAGGGAGTGGGAGCAGCATCTTATTCTCTTCGCGATAACTTCCGGATCGGAGAAGCATTCGGAACGGGCTCCGCGTTCATTTCGTTGGCAGAAAGGATCTAATCCATTCGGGGCTTTCGGGGAACCCAAAAACGAAGTCTTTTTACTTTTTCATAGATAGAATCCATGAGAGATAGACAAGAGATAGATGAACGAGATATCTTTTTTTTTTTTTTTTGGGGGGGGCTGTTCGCCTTTTGAATCTTACAAAGGTTGTAGTAGGGGCTTCATAGCTACTTTCTTCTAAAGGAAACCGAAGAACCAACCTTGAGTCAATAGGAGCCCTACTTCCCTCTTTGCGACCTCATCACTTCCATTCAAGCGCAAACCCATTTCTTTCTTAGTCACCGGGCGGAGCGCACCTTTTGTACTTCAGTAGGGCGAGCTTTTTGATAGTGACTTCTTTCGTTTGGTAGGGCGACGAAAGGCTACTTCAATCTAGGAAAGAGCCGGAAACTCGAGAGGGTCGCCTTTCGAAGCGTTCGCCGGTAACCAAAGCGTCACTCCTTTGATTATGTCGTGACGCTGACTGAATCCAATCGTAAAGTAGGCATTTTGCTTTGCCTTAGACTCTATTGAAACAAAGCAAAGAAGGAGGCGGAATGGAGAAAGGAAAGGGACAAGGGCGGTCTTGCTTGGCGCGAAGGCTGCTGGTTCGGGGGTAGGGTACGGTACTAAAGGTCCTCGGACTTCCAGGCGGTTTTTCTTTTTGGCAGCTGTTCACCGTTGGATCTCGCCAATACAGCCCCCTATAGTTTTCGTTACCGAGATATCTTTTTTTTCATTGTTCCCAGGGATTTTTTGGGTAATCCGCTCCCATGCTGCAAACAGTCAAATCTGAACTGAACCTTGTCGCTCTTCTTTCCTCGCGGGCAGGAAGCACACCAGCAGCGTGCGTTGCGTGATTCTACTGTGTTTTTTGCACTTGACTGGGTGGACAGTTGACCGGAAGAGAACTTCGATTCGCCCGGCCAGCAGGCGGGCGTCGTGCTTATCTTGTGTGACAACACTACAGAGCGAGTGGCTCTTCTAGGCGGGCAGCTGTGTGACAACACTACAGAGAAAGCGGCGCTTTCGTGTAACATGCTATGGTCTCAACGCCCTTACGAGGTAGTGATGAGTTTCACGCGCTCTAAGCCCGGCCCGCGCGCGGTTAGGAAGATTGGCCGCAATCTGAGCGGTACCACCCACCCTACCCTACCACCTATAGGCGGCCGTCCGTCCTACAGCCGCCCGAAAAGGAACTGCAGTGATCTTGAATAGGAATCCTACAGCGATAAATAGAATCCCCATAAAAATACCACTAGATCGAGCACCAGTGATTTCGTATCCGGTCAAAATCTTGGCTAATTGATCGAAGTGGGTAGCTCCAGTAGACCCATAGATCATGGAACAAATAGGGTGGGTAGGCCCAACCACCACACTACACGTATAGACGCGAACCCCCCTCGTTACCGTACGTGCGACTCTCACCGCATACGGCTCGCACAAAGACTCCTAAATCCATCCCGAGCCTTTTCTTCCACCTCTCCTCTCCAATCCTCGATCAAACTTGCCTTTCCCAGGCGCTATGAAATGGGCGGTTTTTCCTCCGCCTATCGTATGTATCAGCTTGGCTTCGTCCAGAACCAAGGAGGCATTCTGGCGGGCGCGTGCGTGTAGGAAGGCCGACCACTACATAAGCTAAAAGACTATGACTACAAGCCAAGCCGGAAGCGACTCGCTTCTATTCTCGTTGGGATTGGATATGTCTATAGATCGTAGTAGTTCGCCAACCTTTCTAACTAACATACGATACAATTTCACTTCATGGAATGGCCAAAAAAAAAGAAAGAGCTTTGCTCGGTTGGCCTTCCTACGCTGACGAATGCCTCCTTTCTCTTCTCTGAAGTCTACAACAAACAAGTGGGAGAGGCAGGATTCGAACCTACGTAGAAAAACTTCAACAGATTTACAGTCTGTCGCTTTTGACCACTCGGCCACTCTCCCCTTCCCGGGCCGAGGCCCCCCTCAATGGGTTCTAAGAAGGAGGGCGCCGCCCTGAATCAATAAAAAAAAACTTGATTTGATTGAAGGGAACTAATACTATTTATTAGCTTAGCTAGCGTTCCGAGAGAATCTAGTCATTTAGTAAGTTTATAATAAAAGAATCTCTGTAAAGCAAGGGGCAAAGCTTCGTAGACAGCTTCCCCCTCATGTAGTCGTCGGCCTTCCCCAGCCCCCCCTTCGTCGCTTCTGGCTAAGCTGCGAGTTCATGAGCAAGTGAATGAACGAGCCATGTTCCTAAAAGGAGTGACCATCTTTGTTTTCTTCCCTTCAAAGCCCATAGGTTGTTGGGCGCTAGCGCTTGACTAATAGAATCTCAAGTCAAGGCTCTTCTGCTGAGCGAAGCTGCGAGCCTACCCTTCTCGAGCCTACAACAATAGCTTACGCTTACCAAGCCTAGTCTACTAAAATAGGGCTACAGCAAGCAAGCTTTCCCCCTTCGTTTGTTGTGGGTCGCGCCTCACCGCAGGCACTGAATGAATGAAATGAGTGGAGATCTTCCTTTCCTTCCCCCCTTGTTAATTACCAAGAACTTCGTTGCCACTAGTGGCGAAGAAAAATTCGAACATCCCACCTAAAAAAAAACAACTCGAAGCCTAAAAAGAAGAGAGTTCAGTCTACAAGAAGCTGGCAGAGCTTTAGCCATTGGACTACATCTATCTATCCTACCTAAACAGTAACCCTTTTATTGTTCCTTCTTCGAATGACGCTAGTAGAAAGAAATTCCTTCCGGCTAATGAAGATACTACTCCAGTCTTCCCATTCATTCCCAGTGGATCCTTCTTCTCCCTAAGAATTGAACGAACCAAGTTCACCTATACGAGAGAATTAAAAAAACCAACAATCAACTTCCCACTTTGGATGTCCCACGATTCTGCTAGTTTAGAAACAAAGGAGAAGGACAGGGGTCGCTAGGTCAGAAAAGCGATAACTAACAAATCTCCCCAAGTAGGATTTGAACCTACGACCAGTCAGTTAACAGCCGACCGCTCTACCACTGAGCTACTGAGGAACAAGGGACTTAAGTAAGCCGACTCTCGTTCTTTGCACCAACCTATGACCGAACAAAAATGGGTTCGTCACTCTTTCTTTTTCACATACACCGGGAGATAAGGTTACGAGAGCAAGCCCCTCCCCGGCCGGAGAGCCTCCAGGACAAGGCGGCGGCGGTCAACCATCCACTCTTGAGATTCATATTGATCAATCGATCTCCGCGTCCTGCCAGTTCGCTAAGTAGACTCACTCTACCGAGATGCAACAAAGGTTGGAACTATTCCTGCCAAAAACAAGGGACCTACTTCTCATCCTAGGAGTGAGCAGGTATGATAGAGTCCCCTCTCTGTCTGTCTCTCCGAGTTTCTACTACTAAGTAGCACTTCTGCTATTCAATCATAGAATCGATTCCGATCCAGCTGAAAAAGCCCTAACTTATTAGGTTGCTAGCGCCCTATCTATAGTCAGGGGCCTCTTCTTGCTCGTTAGCGCTAACCTTTGATTGCAGCTAGCGCGCCCCCCTTCTTTCTCAAAGTCAACTTTCTCGCTTGTTAGTCAAGCTTGGAAGCCCCTACCTTTATTGGGATATTTGAAGAAAAGAAGCGCAGGTTTGGAACCCAACCTATACAAGGTGCTGGTCTCGATCTCGCTTGGTGGTGCCTCTCTCGATGATTGTTGAGTCAACATTGATTTCGTGCTTGAGTTGGAGGGGCCTCCCTCCATCCATCCATCGAGTCAAGTAGTTCGCTATCGGAAATTTTTCCGCCGCCTATATCATCTCATGCTTCTTGTTTCTCCGAATTGGTTCCTAGTCTGAGTCAATCAAGATTCGCCATCAAGAGAGGGAAAGGGAAGAGCCTTTACTTTAGGTTAGGCCGGTCTCGGCATTCACGCAATTCCCCCGTCCATCGATCGATCACGCGAGTACGCATCCAGTCAGCACATAGCGAACGAAAAAAGCATTCATCCTAGATTGGATTCTCTTCCTCAAAAAAAATGTCTATCAATTGATCCCTATCCCTATTCATTCGGTCAAAGTCTCCACGGCCTTTTCACGCCCCTCTACTGAGAGGCGCACCATGTTGATAGGAATCGGCAAAGACCTTCTTGTACACGTCCTCGAGGGCAGCATTCATGGCAATCATCACTACTTTCTCCCGAGGGCATGGTATGGCTTTGTTCTTGGTGTTGTTTAATAGATGTCGAGTGCCGCTTTTCCCCGTCCGAGAATCTCCATCTGCTCTAAGTGGGCGAGCTAGAATCCTTATGTCAGGTTGGTTGTTCAAAAGACTTTCTCTTTACCCTTTGCATCTTCATCTTTTTGAAAGCCCAGACCCGGATCTTCATTAGTCCTATTTCAGGTGCAAAGCCTCTTCAATAAAGACCTCTTTCTCTCTTTCTTTTCTTTCTCCCCCATTTCTCATTTTTTTTATTGAAAGAGGATAAGCGCTATCCATTGAGTAAAGGGAGGGTTTGCTACAGTGATTCGGGCGGTTGGTGGCCCCTTCGAGAGTTGCGGGTCCTTGTCGCTGCATGAGTGGTAGCTCACGCTCAAAACTCCTCCGACACGAGTCCTAGTCGTTGCGCTGCGGCCCCTTTCCCGGCTTCGCTTGCGCGATTTGCACTTCTAATTGGTTCCATCCATCCCCGACCCTAATGAATGGACTATGAAGGGGTCAGTCAGTCAAGTGGTTCGGGTTCTCGGTCGGTTCCCGTTCGCCTGCCCCCCTCTAAGTCCATTAGTGGGTAGGTTGGTCAACTTAGAGGGCGCCGGCCTACTCTTCAGACGTGTCCTCGACAACCTGGCGGTTGTTCGGTCTCCGCTTTTGGGGGCGGGAGTGCTTGGTCGCTGGGCTTTCCTTTTCCTCAACCAATTCGGTTGTGTCAGCCTGGTCTAACATTTTGTTATGAGCTGGCTGGACAAAGATGGATTGAAGGGGCGTATAGCCTTTGAGTTCAAGTGGCACAGGACCTTCGATCGACCATGGGGCGTATTCTACCCTTACCGAATTCATTCTATTGAAGCGTAACGTAAAAAGATCCTTCTCATGTTGCATTTCTTTGGTTTGGAAGTTCCAGAATGTTGTCTGTGGATTTCTAACAAAGGAAAGCCCTCTTATGCCATTTGATTATTTCAAGTTCCGTGCTGCTCGCCACTCCCCGAGGCCAAGGACGGGGTCGAACCGTCATTCCAGGATTTGCAGTCCGATACATTTCCATTATGTTACCTAGCCAAACCCGCCACCTCATGTGCCAAAGTAAAATGATTGTTCTTCCGTCCCCGCTCCCTCTTTTTCTACATATGCGGTGGCGGGCGGAGCGCTCTATATGACCGGCGGCGGGTTACCAGAGAAGAGGGGACCACTTCTTTCTCCCTTGCCTTGCTCAATCTTCCTTTTCTGATTGAAAGTAGCAAGCCACTCCACTACTGGTACAGAGGCCAGATAGAAGGTTGCTCATCCAGCCCAGCGGATCCATTGTTTATGCGGCAGTGCGATGCAAAAAGGTAAGCTTAGTAAGGTATAGGTTGGGGAAAACTCCAAAACTAGGGTTCCAAAAAGCTTACCTTATATATATAAAGTTTTCGAAAGGGGCACCCCTACTATATATACCCCTAAACTACAAGCTAGCGCGCAACGGCTTTTCAGCCGTTGTTACTTGCTGCTTGCAGGCTCGAAAATCTCTCTTTCGCCTCTCCTCCCTGTCTCCATTCTGATTGATTCGCTTCTTCCTTCGCGCAAGGGCTTGGTTCGCCCCCTGTTGTCTTGCATTTTGTGATCCTACGCTTCAGTCTGCCTTTTTCGGATAGCCGGGATCCGACGTTGATTTCCGATTGAAATGTCAGCTCCAGGTTTTGGGCGGCCCATCTGGTTAGTTCAGCTATCACTGCTGTAAGCCCCTGCGCTTGTTCGGCTGCGTACTCCCCGTCCGCCTATCTCACACTCCCAAAGCATATTTCTTATTTCAGATTTCATTTTCCTTTCCTGCATCTTTCTTTCTATCCGGCTTCGTGCAGATAGATGTTTGCCGGGGGAGATTGGTGCTCCTTGAGGTATGCCCTTCCGGTGGGTTCTTCCCTTCTCTGTCTTTTCCATCCAGTGCCCGCACTGCGTCAGAAAATCTTCGTCTTCGATCTCTTTTCGCAACGCAATAAAAAAAAAGAAGTCTAACAGTTTCTCTCGGCATCTGTCTTTTAAGTCATTGATCTCATATCTAGAAGGTTGCAGGGGGGTCTGCGTTCACTATGAAGCCTACGCCCGTCCATTCCTTTCAAGCTTGATCCCGCCCTTAGACTCCTTACGCTGTTCGACTGAACTCGTTGGCTCCGCGCTCTATTCGGTCGGAACCCGGTTCGAGAACTTTCTCTCATAGATTCCCTTCACCAAGTCATCGCCAGCAATCAGCTCAACTCCCTTGGTTGGTGTCAAAGGGCGAGTTCCTTTCTTGTCTTGCCCAAAAACTTTCTTTATTCTCATTGGAGAAAGACTCTCCCGCGGCAAGGTTTTACACATAGGGCCAGCTGCTTTCTTTATCTCGCTTGCCGTTAGTCCGTCTAGCGCCTTTCGGTTGGGGTCCGCCCCGGGAGTTAGACCGCTTGGGTTATATTGATTTTATAGTCTCTAAGGCAGTCAACGTGTCAGCCATTCTTCTCCCATTAGACTTTTTTGAAATCCTTTGCTCTTTTTCCTTCTCTCTTCCAGTTCTCTCCCTCTACTTTATTTGACAGGGGCGGAGAATACCACTCTATCAATAACAAGAAGAAAGTAGCAATTCAGTTTCAAATGGTTTGAGCTTGGAAGCAACTTGCTATCTATCGATAGGCGAGAACAGACTCCTATTGGCTGCTTCGCCTATCTATTCTATGTTGGCCGGCTTGGAGACATCAGAGGAAGACCATCATCTCTATCCGGGTACGATCATAGCTTCATTCATTCGTTGAACCTTGGGGATAACCATTAACATTGAGGTCAATCACCACACCACCTCTATCATACATACGACATTACATGACGCGAGAGTGCATGGTCAACACACACCTAAAGCGCCTACGTTCCGCTTGCAGCCAATACAACCACAACCTAACTTGCACGAGATTCAACAACCGAAGCTACTAGTAGTCCCGAGGGGACGGCATCCTCCTATAATAGTTAGCAGTACTGAACAAGCGAGTCATCGGTTCGGGTAAAGAGAAAGAAAAGGAAGCAGCCGAATGGATTCGCATTCCATTGAAGTAGGGTTCCAAACCCACCATTCCGGCCTATTATTGATAGGGATTATTATCAATAAGATTGAGTCCAATGTGGTCGAGCAACTAAGTAAGATGCCCGCCTTTCTATGCTGTGACTCCTCTTGACTTTGATCGCGAACTTTGGGACATGATGGATGCTCTTTCTCATCCTGATCGAGATGTGCTTTCAGCGATGGGATTGGAGCCTCTCTACTGTCTCCGCCGCGTGGCAGTGAATGAGAACATGAGTTGAGCTGCTGCTCGCAATTGGGATTCACGAGATCCTGTTAGTACATGTGATTAACCAATTGAGAGATGGACACAACCCAAGGAGGATCGTCTTAGCAGAGACTATCGATGGATTGGATGCTCATTTTCTAAACTTCAGCCTTCCTTACGCAGGGCAGGCTCACCTTCATACGCTGCCACTAACCATACGGACGAGACAAAGATGGCTAACCTTCCCTTACTCAACTAAGGGAAAACCAGGGGAAAGATAATGGAAGGAAAGCTCACGCACAAGAAGAGGGGCACATCTGCAGCTGCCCAGACACACAAGATTGTCCGCGAGGGACTCGGGCATTACACCCGCAGACTGGAATCATTAACCGATCATGAAAATAGACCAGATATTTCACGAGACAGGGTGGGTGCCTTGATCTTTGCATGTGAGACTTGCAGTGGTAGACTTTCTTGTGTTGTGGCGCACCTCCCTCTGAGCTTGTTCCGTTCCACCCATCATACCTAATACATAACAGACTCTCGGAGCTAAGCTGGACTGGATCTTTTTCTAAGTTGAAAAACATAAAACAGAAAAAGTGCTCTCCAATTTAAAAGCATGCATACATCTACTAGCATGAAATTCCATACCTGATTGAGAGGATAGGACCCTTCCATGTAAGAGTAAGAATGCTTCCTTGCTTTGATGTGTGGTGAGATACACGAGTGTGAGAGAGGATAAAAGAAAAGTTAAAGTACACTACCCTCGACTCTTCCTTCTACTCCCTCTTTGAACCTCGTTCTTTGGCTTTGATATCCTCTCTATACTACCATCCTTTACTTTACCATTTTTCGGCCTAACGACTGCTAATTGAGGAATTTTTTGCTTCAAAGGCTCTGCTCCGTCAGGCCTTCTCTCTAAAATGGGCTTGGTCTAATAGTCCTAATAGAATAGGCAATGGAATTGATTTACGTGCGAGTTACCCTTTTAGTGCTGAAATGAACACCAAGCCAAGGGTTGGTTTAAGCGGATGACCCCAGGCTCTCTTCGGAATGGATGGTGATTCACTGTCTTGACTCGAGTTATTATCTAAGAGTCAGATCGCTTCTTAGCCAACCGAGTGAATGAGAAAGAATGGAATTTCTAGCTATGATTCAAAAGAAAAAGAATCAAAGGTTACGCTCCTCGAAGCAGGTGATTTTTCTATCTGCTACCTAGATATTCAAACAACAACCCTTTCCTCGGCCGTGGTGAAGAAGGATTGAGAAGGCCATGTGTTAAGCATAGTGACACCGATCCGCTTTGAGGAGGGAGATTTTTATTGCTGCTAGCCGGAAGGAAGGTGGATTGACTTCGAAGCTTTAGGAATTTTTTATCCTCAATGGAATGACATGGAAGTGAAAGCCTTTATAGAGGAAGGTTTAAAACCTTACTAAAAAGATAGAAGAGTGATGTCAAAGACGAAGAAAAAAAGTTCCTGCTTTGGGTTAATTGAATCAAGAGTAACACTTTCAATTGAATCAGGAATCCTATTCTAAAATTTAACTTATAAAAGCAGCCGTACGAGACCACCTGCAAAAAAGAATAGAAGTTAGATCATATATCATATCTCCGAATCGAAAAAAGTCTGTTTGAAGGACCCATGGGGCGGTAACTATAAGGGAGGAGTTTAAACCCGGCATTCTCCGACATTGATTCCTAACGACGATAGCTCTACTTTTAGTAATAGTAAAAAAAAAAACGAAACATTTCTCCCCGATTCGTGTCCTATCACTAGTGCTTACTCTCGATCCAAGAATACGACAAACCTGGTTAGTTTATGATAAAAAAGTAAAAAAGACCAATAAAATAGCCTTTCATTTCATTTACGTTAGTGTCTTCTGGATTCTTCCCTTTTTTAGCCACTAATAAGGAAGGAATGCAGTCTCGCGGAAAGTCTTCCACCGAAGTTCGACGACCTACCGGTTACCAAGCCACACCTTGATAAAATAAAGAGTGTTTTCTATTTTTTTTTTTCCTCACAGTACGATCTTTTCAACGGGCTGGGCATCGGCTCAGAGCGCGATATCCCTACTGAGCTTGCATAGCGAGGATTGCTTTTTTTCTTTATTTATTGCTCGTACATACGGGGGAAGTTTCGGGCAAAAGCAGAAAAAACCCGAAAAAAAGAAAGAAAGCAAGATCATAACCTTCCTATGTTGCATTTTTGCTTATTTTATCCTGATAATTGAGTGAGGGATAAACATAAGGGTAGGTTTTAGTTCAGTTCGTTCATGACGTGGTATACATATTCTTTCTCGTTTGGTGCATTCTCCGTCTTTCAGAGGCTAAGCCTTCTAAATTGGTCACAGCAGGAAACCCATTCATCGTGGGTTTCAGTTCTTTGATCGAGTTGAGGTTTTTATTCTTCCAACGAAGTCCTTTGCTTTTGCTGGGGGCAGAGAGTACGTCCATTCTTTTTTAGTCGAGTTAGGAGATCAGCCTTTCTTTAAGTCGAACAGCTTCCGTCAAATCATGAGTTCGGACTTTGGCCCTTGATTCGTACTAGCAATTAGGAGATCGTCCTCGGACAAAGAGCTAAACAGCCTTAGATTTGATTTGATGCCGACGTTGAATCAAACCACTTCTTTTTCAGAGCACTAAAATCAGTAGAGACACCCGAATGGGAAGAGGCCGCATCGGCTAGCTGTTAGAATGGTCGTACATGGGTTATAGGAGCAAGAGTACAGGCGCTCTTGGACAAGTCAAATTTCGAAGCCGCTTCATTGTCTAAAAACTTTCAGCGGGGAGCAGCAGCAGCGCTTGAACGAGATAGGGAAAATAAAACTGAAACTTCCCCATGCTCCAGCATGGAAAGGATTCTAAATTAAGAGCAAACAATCTCCATCTCCATTTCATTTTCCCTCAATTATCAGCCCAGAAAGAGTAGTAGGCCTAGGCTTAACATACGCGCTAAGACAAATCTCCTTGTCTAAGAAGGTCCTTAATCACATCATAAGCCTTTTCTCCTTCGCATCACTCATCGCCCTCGATTTGCTCTCTCAGTATCCCCAGATTTTGGAATGGTTCTTTCCGCCGTGAACTGCCAAAGTGGTTAGTCTGCGACCCCCCCTCATTTCCCGTAAGTGAGAGCACTGCCCGAACTCCATTCTAGAGGGCCACCTGCGCTACCAATCCATCTAAATAAGGTCTTCTCCCGTCTTCTTCCCTCTTCCTACGGTCTTGACCTGCAAAGTGACTTCCGAAAGCTCCCAATAGGCCAAGTAGCCGCAATTAAACTAATAGAGTAAGTAGGAAGGAGCTCTAGATGGGATTCACACGCAGCTTTTTATTCACTATTTACCCTACGCGCCTGCCCTTCGGGGACCTGGCATGAATCTCCGACCGTAGCGTAGCCTTCGCTGCCCTTTTATCTTATCCGATGATGTTTAGCAATCGAAAGGACAGGTCAAACGAACTGATTCGTATCCTAGTCTCCGATCGATTTCGTACCGTCACTGTAGAGGGAATTATCTCTTTCCGCTGCTAACTGCAAAGACACTCGAGGGAGTAGGACTGACCACCTCACCTTTTGGGAAAAGTTGGTAATCCGCCCTCTATGATTCCCCAATCCCCTCACGCCAACACAGGAGCACGTCAACACAGGAGTTGAGGGTACACCCATGCATATGTGTAGCTCTTGGCTCCGGTTCCATACTGTCTAATCTCCTAGGTCTTTCAGCTGAAGTCCGAAGAATCGATGGTCCCGCCAATTACTTCTGGAGCCCCTTTGTTCGTATCACTCATCGGCCTCGCTTAGGTTCCTCTCGATTATCCCCGGATTGGAGGATCACCTTTGACCTGCCCGACATGCTGTTGACTTGGAGATGAATTCTCCGGCCGTACCTTCTGCGGTCCTTACGCTTGGGCGGTCATGTTGGGACCAAAGAAAAGTAGAAGCCTCAACCGTGTCGAAGGCATTATAACTAAAGTACGCGACCTCAAAAATCAACATCTACATCCCGTCGCTACCCTTTCAGCCCTTTCAATGTTCATCTTCCCGCGTGAGGGTGATCAGCGTTCTCGTTCACGAAGGCAACCGAGTTGCTCATGGGAAGGAGCATGTGAGGGAGAAGGACCATTATTCGTCTCTTCGAACGGAGCCCAGGTTGAATTCGCCCCCGGGTTTCCTTTTGTATACTATGTATAACCTCCTAATCAACAGACCTTTCCCGAATGAATAACCATTCATTTCATGAAAAACCTGCGCTTGTTAGCAGCTAAATCACTCTCTCCTCTCGTAGTGGGCCTCTTTTCTTTCCCCCGCTGGCATGATAAAAGGGTCCATTCCACTATCTCTTCTTCTTGTGAGAATAAATAGAGGGGTGTGCTTTCCCTTTGAATGAGTAGATCTTCCAGCCCCCGTGCCTCCCTTTACTCAATGCTCCTGAAGTCCGAAAAGGAGACTGAGTGAACAGGGGGCAGGGAAGTTAAGTTACAGAAATGGTAGTCGTGGACTGGTACCGTAGTACTGCCTACTTTTGTCCTTATTGTGATCCCTCACTCTGGGCTAAGAGAGTCTCTTAAGTGCTAGCGTGGCGGGAGAGCAAATAGCAATGAACCAACTCTACATAGTTCCCCCTACCAAGAACTACTAGAGCTCTCTATGCGAGGAAAAGGGTAAAGATAGGCGGATTGACGCATCTGAGCAGGCAGGGAATACTTAGTGCTTGGAATATGAATGCTATGAGGCTTGGGCGAGAGAGCAGGTCTAGGAGGCCCAGATATTGCATCATGTTAAAGCAGAAAAAAGCCATAAGAGCTGTAAACAAGTGAGATAGGCACGAAAGGGGGGCATTCTGGGGATGTCTTTCATCAGCCAGCACCTTCAACAGCCAGTAGGACAGATGCCGACACAGATTCGATTCCAGATTCAAGATAGGGTACGCCCGAGGACCAGGCATGGCGGGATAAAGCAACAAGCAGCAAGGGATTGGCTGAATAGAACAGATGCGACCGGGAATGGGATATTGAATGGAAAGACCGAAAGCGACGTACGTACTGGATTGACCAGCGTGTGCCAACTACTCTACTTCCCTATTTCTTCCTTTTTAACCCCCCCTTATTGGTGCACTCTTTCCCCCAATTCACCGATAGAGAAGAAAGAGATAAGCAATGACCGGACTAGACCAATCAAAGCGGACCAAGGTTTTTGTTAGCCAACCGCGCCTATTACAGCGCCTCTATTACAGAAGCGAAAGCGATGTGCCCTATTGACCAGCCGAAGAGCATCCAACTAAAAGAATGAATGGGAAGCAGGCCCGGTCTATATTGCTCTAGATATCTTTACTTCACCTCTCCTCTACCTATTCAACTAATTGAATTCCGGATATAAGCTTACCCTTTAGTGCCTGCTGATCCGTCTTTTCTATTAACTAAAACTACTATACGCCGTGAGGCTTTTTCGGGAAGAAGAAGGCCTCGCAGACTCGACCAGAGCCAACCATCTGAAAGTAGTAGCATCTCAACTCAAGGAATAGCTAAGCAAGAGAGAGCATCTTCAGACCACATCTCAGTAGTGACGAGCCACAGAGCTAGACAAGAGAAGCGCTGTCTCATTAGCATATCAGCCAACGTAGCCGGCGCTTCTTCGAGTTCGTGCCAAAGTCTATCTTTCGTGCTTAGCGCTTTTCATTTGTCAAGACCCTTTTTATCACTAGCCTAGCATCTATTAGCATGATCGTAGCGGCCTCCGTTCCAAGACCCGTCTCTTTTGAAATGCCACAAGAGGTCAATTGCTACAAGAAGAAAGAGCGTACAAGTCAAAAGCTCAATCTATCTTTCCTATCAAAGTCGTAATTCGTAGGCTTTCCCTCATCAATAGGGAGCTAGAAGAAGCGAGCAGAATCCATTGAAAGTCCCGTCTGTCTCCTAGATGGAGTCGCTAAAAAAGAAGCAAAGTGCATTAGTCACAGAGTGAAGCATAAGAACGAATGGAGTGAGCAAGCACGGAGCGAGCCATAGAACGAGCTAAGCCAACTCAAGAGAGAGCAAATCAGTGCACAGCTGTGAGTGAAGTCACATTGGTAGTAGCATCTCAGTAGTAGGAAACAGCCGGCATGACAAGACAAGGCGTGGGTAGTAAAGGCAGTTCAGTAGACAGAGTAGGGTAGCGGATCTCAAGCTAGAGCGAATCAAGTACGGAGGTTTCGGGTTATGAGATCTCTTAAGGTTCAAGCGTCAGTCATAAAATAATCAGCTTATATAGAGTCTATATTATATAGCATGCCATACCCCCCTCCGGTTTGTTTCTAAAGATCGATGTCCCGATCGTTTAATGCAGCCTGCTGCTCCGCGGAGAATTCATCTCGCGGATGGGGGATCGACGCTCGCTGTACGATGCTATTGAGTTCCTCCTTAGGCTGTCGTTGTATGATGCTATCTAGTTCCCCCCCATCCGGAAATACATCTACAGGCGCTTGCTGGCCCCCTACTACTGGTGGGGGGGCCGGCCGGTCATCCAACATCGGTGGCGCTAGAGTCAAATCGAAATTAAAATCACTCCTATATGGAATGGGCTGACCAAGCATCAGAGGAATCAACAACTCTTGGGCCTCAAACTAAAGAGACAAAGGAAAAGGAATGGCTTAGCTCTAGCACTTGCACTTGACTCCTTTCGTTCGAAGGTTCACTCCTACCTTCAATCGTACAAGACTAGCAACAGTCCTTACTTTCTGACTTGAATCACTAACTACAGCTACTCCGTTCAGTTCCTTCCTCCCTTCACTCATGCTAAACAGAAGAAGTATAATTATAGGCTTTTTTTTACATCTCGATTTGACAATACTGTGAATAGATAGTTTGAGCTTGAATAATGATGGATTGAGGCTACCCCTTAATGACTTGCCTTAGAGCATAGGATTGAGCACCTTCGGACAAGTCCTAAAGAAGAAGATAACAAGCGAATAACGAGGAAAGCAGCTACTATCCTTTCGTTCGGAGATTCACTTCAAACCTGTATTAACGATCATGAAAACAGTGATTCTATTAACTGAAACGGTTTGCTTTACAGTTCGTATATCTATCTCGTACAGTTCAAGTCCTCCATCTTAATCCATTCTATTTCGTACCTATAAAATTCGTATATCGAGTTCTAATTATACTATAAAGTTTCAGAAGGAAGATGCTTATTCGTACATTATCTAGTTCGTACTCCACCGTTAAACCATTATTTGCAGTAATACAAGCAAACAAAGAAAGTCGCTTCTTTTATTATTTTTCAATTACTTAAGCTGACATTATCAGGGTCATCATAGCATTAATGTGCTGTTTTCATTGTCATCACCTTATTTTGAAACTGTATTGAGGATAACATACTCCTTGCTTCCGACTTGATTCATAATTTCCACCAGGTAAAGAAAAACTAGTTTTTGTTGTCAGTGAAGTTACGAGTTCGATCTAGTTTCGATGAGTGAAGTCAAGGCTCTTCAAGACCTTGGTGCTGCCAGGCTTTCTCGTCCTAACTGCCTCCTAGCTAAGCGGAAGACTCAACCGATTATTCACCATCTAAAGATGGTGAAGTCGATGCACTGTCCCTATCCTTTCCAGAAGCCTTACAAAAGCCAGTTGGTGAGAGATCACCGAGTCAGGAACAGCCAAGGGATTCATTCAAGTAAAGTAATCTTCCCTTCCCATAACTATCTGGGTTATATCCACTCGGACCCGGGGATGGGAAAACAAAGGAGGATACCCCTTACTCAAGGTATGGAGACGCGGAGCCAGTGGTCTTATCTTCAATCCGTACTAGACCTTCCTTGTCCCAGTCTCTCACTTCCACTTCTCACGAAACCTCTGGTCTTCACTTTAGAGAGTCAGTGTCCCACCTGCTTTCGTGTGTTGACTGAGTAGCTCGACAGTTATCTAGAGGCACTTGGCCCTAACTATAGGCTTTCACCCCTAGTAAGCCTTTCCAAAAGGAATCCTAAAACAGTCTCTTTTTCGGGAGAACCTCTAACTTCAGAGTCCGACCGGGCACCTCCAACTACAGATCCAACAGTCTCTTCAGTATCCATCCGGGTCGGGTCGGCTTGAGAACCTACCCAAGATCCGATCCGGCACATCGTCCTTTCTTGTGCACGACAAGGAGGAAGGGTCTGTTCTCAAAGACGGATTGCTCGCGGCTAGTCTCGTTGTTCTCAAAGGCTTCTGATTCAACTTGGTGTTACGCATCTACGAATTTGCTAGATTCAGTCCCGTCTTTGTCCTCAACACCCAGTGCAGAGTACTTGCTGTTAAGACCAGCTATTTCGAAAACTATTGTGTATGCAGTTTAAGGATCGAAAAAAGCCAGTTCGTGCTTAAGCTGGACAAGACTACCCAGAAGCTCAATAACCGAAATCAAGATATAAGCTAAAAAGACCAGGTGCAGGCGGCGGACAGGGCATAGGTAGCGCACATAAAGAAGATGAAAGCAGGGCGAGCTATATGTAACAATTCCGTGAGCAGAAATTGAACTGAACGTTCCAAGTGCATCCAGCAGGAATCGAACCTACGAATTTGCCTCTTTATTAGGTTGGTATAGGTTGGGCGCTTTAACCATTCAGCCATAGATGCAAAAAGAATCAGCGAGTGAACTAGGTTTTGGTATTCCTTCTCGAGCTTCTATTTCTTCCGTCAAAGAAGATTCGGGAAAAGATAGAATAGGAAGACGTGTTTCCAGAACGAACAAGATAGGGGTTGAGAAGGGGGAGTTAGCAAAGTTAGACAAGATCGGAATGGGCATAGGAACATGTATGGATGTACCAGATCGGCTAATGCTCGCAGGTTGGTGCGATGTATTCCACCAGTTGACTGAAGACTTGATTATTGGTATATCCATCGGTCCAGCACGGATTGAAATAGAAGCCGGTTCGACAGGAAGCTTTTGAAAACACAATGCACCCAGGTAAATAAGGAACGAGATGAATACAGAGGTTAAACGAGCGTCCCACACCCAAAAGGTGCCCCACATAGGTCTTCCCCGAAACCCCCCAGTAACTAAGGTAAACAACGTAAAAAAAGCACCCATTTCTATACCGGTTCCGGAAGAGCGAAGAAAAAGGGGATGTTTTGTTAATAGGAACAAGAAAGTGTTTATAGCCGTAGCGATATAAAGAAGAATACTCATCCGAGCCGCAGGAACATGTACATATGGAATACGAGAATTTCCACCTTGTTGAAGATCTAGTGGTGCTACCCGAAGACTTAAATGAATAGCCATCGCTGTTAAGAACAACCGAGATCCAATGAGAATTTGCGCGTAGCTTCTGGTCTTTGACATCAAAAAAGAAGGTTGTAATAACGAAAGGGACATTTGATAATTTCGTCCTAGCTAGTAGAACAAGAAAGACATAGATCTATATTCAATATGCAATCAAAGGATTTCCCCCAACGAAGAATTCCTCTTGCTTTGTTTTCGCTCCGCTCGTGCGTGGCGCTCCTTGCTCGCGGAGCGGCATACCGGAAAAAAAAAGAAAGAAGCTCCTATAGGAAGAGGTTAGCCCTTGTAACTTCCCGTATTATCCTCTTATAAGGAATAGTCGAGCGCGTACCAGTTTCTTCCAGACTAGTCACGTAGTACTGGTACGTGTGTAGAGAAAGGGTCTCCCCTTGAGGATAAAACATAATCCCTCGGATTTCATTTCGTTTGGAAATTATGTTTAGGGGGGAGACGCCATCCTCAACTAAAGCGGCTTCCACTCTCTTTTCTATCAAGAGTTGGGCATTGATCATGCGATCTATTGATTCGACGGGTAGGTTTTTACCGATCGAAGGAACGAGCGAGCGCCTATAAAGTTCTTTTCTTCGCTCTAAATCGGATAAGTGAAGACCCACCTCAAAGGGGGCGGGCCCTGGGCCTTCTTTCTTTGAGTCACTCGCTCCGGGGAGATCTTCTTTTCTTTGGTAGGGATGGGACTAAAGAGCTCTAACAGAAGAGCGGCAACAGCTTATCCGAAAAAACCTGTTCTCTTATCGAAAAACGTCTCGCTTTGAACATTCTCCTTTATCGGGATCCTAGCCCAACCAAGGGTTCTAGAGAAAATTCATTCTTCCTGGTCAAAGCTAGCTAAGGGAATAGCACCATCTTCTCTCTTTCATGACTTTCTTGTTGATTGAGACCCTCTCTTGACTGTTGACTTCCCTCCCTTTAGAGCTGTGAAAGAAAAATCTCCAGTCGCATTCGATCTAGAGTAAAGTAGCCCTTCTTCCTTGTTCACAGAAACCATTTTCTAAAGAGCAAGAGCAGCTTTCATCCCCGAGGGTCACTGTTTACTACGCTATTCTTCCCATTTCGAAAGGGGAGTCCCCAGACGCACCACTCTGAGTAGCCCTTCCCGCCAAGCCAAGGAAAGAAGGCAAGGTGTCCTTAGAAAGGCTAAGACTAGTGTCAAGAAAAAAAGCTTAGTCGTTGTCAACTCCGAGGGTGACTTCACTAACGGGATTTCTATTTAATTAAGAGCCTGGTCCGGGCATTGACTCATTGAGAGCAGACGAAGACTAAGAAGACTTTCGGATAGCACGTGAGATCAACTACTTCGAATACGCTACCATCTGTCTTCGATTATGCTCGTTCTACTTTGAGGGAGAGATCTTTAAGGAGACGGGATTCCACTATTATATATGAATATATGATCCCACCACTTGAAACTGATTAAACAACAGCCATTCTTCTTCCAAGAGAAAGAAGAGCAAGACCATCGCTTATTCTTCATCAATCTTCCTTTATGCCTCTGTCGTCTTTTGCTGGGTTAAGGCCTGCTGAGACAATAGATAGTCAGGCAGGTGGCCTAGCCCTAGCTAAGAGAGATTCTTTAACCACGAAAACATCAACCATTTAATCGGCTTTTCACTCCTCCACCACTTCTGACCTACTCCAGTCTCTCTAAGATTCCATGAAATAGCAGAAAGCAGAATCTTAATCCTAATCAGACTGACCAAGAGCAATCGCAGCTGAGTCAACTCTATCCATTCTTGTTTCAAGCTAAAAACTTGAGGAAGAAGAGCTTATTCAACTCGAGTTCGCCACAGAACCCATCTCTGGAACCGAAGCCAAGGCCCAAGTTCAACCTTCACCACGTGAACACTACAAGCTAGTCTCATCCTTATGCCCTATCCTTTCTATCTATATGTTGATTGATACCCTCAGGTTCCTTCTCTCCTTTTAAGGACGTTAGCAAGAAGCGCTTAACGCCGGTTTCTTTCCCTAAAAAAGAAGTTAATCTGGAAGTGACTCCGCTAAGGCTAAGACTTCTTCCTTTCTAGCCCTTGAAATCCGTCCACTAGAAAGGGATGCGTGAACAAGAACAGAATCTAGTGAAAGCAGAACCAGCGCTTAAGAAAGAGTATGAGAAGTTGGCACGTCTTTAACTTGGCTACGAAACTATGCTATGATTCCGTTCTCGAAAAAAAAAAAGAAAAAAGTAGCCCTGCCTACAACAGCAGAAAGAGAACTGCGGGAAGAGCAGATAAGAGAAGAGCTTATCCCCCCCTCGGGTCAAAGAAGACCAAGAAAATCTCGATTCAACATAAGCTTGGGATGCTAATAAGGAGGACCTTGCCGGGTTCGTTCAATCAACAAGCCTTAACGCCCTTGAGACGGGATCAACTCCTTTTATAAATATGATACCACCAAAGTAAAGCAGCACTGACTTCTTCCTATTACTACGCTCCGTACCCTGGCTAGAGAGCATGAATGACTCTTCCCAGGAACGATCAGATGCAAACGCTGTTAAAAGCGCCTTTCCCATGTGGAAGAAGTTACTTGCGTGCCTTATCCTTCTCCTATTGCTACTCCTAACCTCCACAGAACACTTGCTACCGCTATCTTGGGATAAATGCTATTTCCTAATTCCAATGCCTTACTTCCTTCTCAAAAAGAAGGATTTGATGCTCTTAAACTTCCCTAAATTTATAACTGATTATAATCAACTATTCTTCCCTTACTGTTGGAAGATTCTCGTCTTGCGCTTTCTTCTTCTATCAGAGAGGGATCTTAGCCTACCGGTGACCGCCTCTATGAGGACCTTTGGACGGAGTTTTATTGATCCACTATCTTACTTGAATGAAGAAAGAAAGATCTTTATATACACAATTTGATGTACGAAGGCTGTTAATCCCAACCACTCCTAGATGCAAAGATAAAGAATTGCATTTGATTACACGAGATGATTCAAATCGGAAGTAGTGCTTTCTACCGTACGATCCTAAAGTAGGAATAGAGCTTTATTCTATTAAGATATTCTATCTCGAGTTACCGTCGCATCAAGAGGAAAGAGCCAAGCAAGGGTTAACTTTGCTCATGCCAAACAACTAAAGCAACTGCTCCACAAACCTCCTTTGTGAGAAAGTTTTAAAGTCCCACTTTTCCTATCCTTATCCTTAAGGATTTGACTTGACGGTCAAAATCTTGTACATAATCTCTCTCTCTTAAGAGGAATTTCTATTTATTCCTTAACATCAGAACAGTCACTTTTTTCTATTTTATTTATTCCTAGCAAGCACCCTTCTCAGTTATTCTACCAGTTCAATTCACAAGGATAGTTTTCGAGTCTCCTATGGAGTAAGGGGGGGCCAGTTTCTCTTTTTCAAAGGCTCTTTTCATGCTAACCCCAAGAAGTTATTAGTTTTTAACTATCTCTCCTGGCATCTCAGTGCAGTCCTACAGCTCATGGCCTATCTTACCTTACCACAACAAAACAACAAGATTTTAGGTAGGCCTTCCTATTCCAAGCGCTTCCAGCTTAACTAATCATAAATCATAGATTGGTCTCCCTTTATCTTTCTTTTGTTAGAATGGAAAATCTTGAAAAGATTCAATTCAATCTTGCTCCCATTATTCAAAAGGAAGACCGGGAAGGCGAATCCAAACCAGGGCCCTGGAAAGAAAAACCGTCTATAGAGATCAATGTTGTCTCCATTTAACTTTCTTTTTTAAAGGGGAATAAAAGCAAATGCTGTTCTATTCTCCAAGGGCCCCACCCAGATCTGTCGGTAGTCTGGTATGTGTAAGTTATACCAGCCTTCAAACTAGATTGTTGGAGTTCCATTAAGATAAAGTCATCATTCATCTTCCATAGCTGGCATAGCATAGGCGTTCAGCCAAAGCATAAACCCTTTCGTTTAGTTGCTGAAAGTATAGAGAAAAGCTATTCTTCTTCTTGGCTATCTAATGGGAAGGTTCTACCTAAGACCTAAGATAAGAAAGGTGGCTCGAAGGTCTTGCTCCGAAAACATCGACATAGGAGCAGAAGTCCAGTCTACTGACTTGGCTGGCCCCTCAATCTATTTTATTAACCGGGTGTTCACTCAAACTCAAAAAGCCTTTCTGGCACTGGGCATTGTTCCTAATTCAATTCCCTTTCTGCCGGGTGTGAGATCGTATGAGCTCCTCTCTTATAGTAGAGTAGCCGCCCTCCGTGGGAAATACCAAAACTAGCTCCTACTCCCACTCTATCAATTGCAGCGGTTAGGCCTTTTCCTAATGTCCTTTTAAGGCACCAAGAGCGCGATCACTATTCCTTATTGCCGAAAGACAGATCTCAGTACTCGTCTTAGTGCCCGGTATTCGGAGATAGGGAACTTTCCTTCTCTATAAAAAAAGGGATTTCCCGGTCTTCACTCTTCTCTTATAGTAGAAATTCTGAAACAGCTGAATATAGTAACGAATCCTGCTAACAGCAGAAAGAGAGCTACGCCTTTTCTTCCTATTTCTATATAACACATAATTCGTGAAAGAAAGGAAAGACAGGGAATCCTACTCAATCTCGCTGAGAAGGACACAGACTACCAGCCTATGCCGACAAGAGCTCCTTTTCTTTATCAGAAAATCTCTCTTTCTTCTTCAATTGAATTGCCCGCTACGCCCCTTCTGCGACTTTCTTTCCTTGCTAGGTGCAAAAGGCTTTTTGTCGGTCGCCGAGAGCTGGAGTTCATCCAATGCAGCCCTTCTCTTCTATACGATAGCACCAACGTCCGATTCTGTGCTTAAGGTTGCTCGTCCACCTGAAGTGGGAGTACCTATGTCAAAAGTCAAAGGAGAGGAATCAATTCTAAGCTAGGGGATCCCCTTCTATAATCGATCCCCTTTCTTCTCTCTTTCCCGAAAAGCTCCATGCTGGTCAGCTGGACAAATTCGGGCGGTCGAGAACTGGTTCAAAAGTAGAAGGTGGTTCAAAACGAGCTAACGCGAGTTTTCTCATTACGCTTTTTCCCGTTTTTGAACATCACTGAGATAGGCTTTTCCCCGAAACATTGACCAGGGAGGGAGAAGTTGATTCATTCAATGGAGCTTTATTTGTTTGATCTAGTAAGGGGGTGTTAGAAAGAAATAAGCCACCGCCCGACGAAACAGCGGTTTACAACATAGCGACCCGGGACATCGAGCGAAGAGCTCCAATGCGCGTATTCGGAGCTAGGCGGATGCCTTAGTCGCAGAAGCCGGATCAACATCATGACAACGGCATTCTGGAAACTGTTGGGCCAGACACAATTGGTCTAATGTCTGGGTGCGTATGGCGGTACACTGAGAGCACCTTTCAAGTCGTCAAAGACACCTTTTTAGACAGACTTTGTAGCTATCATCATGTCAGCAGCCCGTGCGAATGCGGGGAACCTTTAAACAAAACAACGTGTCCAGGAAAATATTTGAGGAAAGTGCTTTCGACCCGCTGGAAATAAATAAAACTAGTGAGAATGCTAAAATAAAAGCACTGGCCGTTTTCGTTGCTTCTATAATAATAAGTCTCGCGCTCGCGGAATCCGTTTCGCAGCACGGAGTCTACCTCAATCTTGGTTAGTTCAGTTTGAGTTCTTTCTATAGGAAATCAGCCTATCTACCCTCAACCTTTCTTTATGAAAGATGCTTCTGTTAGGTTCTTTATCTCTATGAGTTCCTATAGATTCAAACTCAAACTGAACTAATGAAAAATAAACTCCGGAAGCACTACAAGTTAGAGAAAAGGCAAGAATGACTATACCAATTTATTTAAGAGGGCCGCACCCTGAGCGGATTTGTATGAAGGAAGCCCGGACGGCAAGGAATCCCGTACTGCGGAGGGCTCTGCAATTTGACGAGAAATTACAGGATCACGGGCATTACCATCAGTAGCAGTGTTTAGAGATCCATCAACCAACTGACTACCCGAAAGAGTATCTATGGCTCGGGTAATAACACCTATTGCTTTATTAAGCAAATCCGAAAGCGAAACTTCATTAGGGTAGATAAGCGAACCCAAAAAAACATAACAGCCAACACATAGGCAGGATAAGAGTATTGCCAGAATCTCGGACAATGGGAGCAAACCTTTTTTTTTTAATATTTTCAGACAACCGCAAGCCCGAAAAACGATATTTAATATTCCATCTAGGATATCGTTCGGAGAGAAGATGACCCAAACCCCATGAGGGAAAACTTCTGTCAGGTGAGCACAAGAAGCGGGGTCGAGAGGGCCGTAGATGAGCAACGATGTCTGAAACGCCAAGTAGAGCTTTGACGATCTTGATGGATTTTACGCCCTTGCCCCGAGTAAGCGGGTTCTTCATAAGATGCTCCTCCAATTCCGCCTGCTGTTCGAACAAAGTCCTTGGGACCCGAGGCTGAGGAAATTGAATTCCCTGAGGCGGGTAACATTTTTTGGTCTTTCCATTTACCAAAGTCTCTACCAAAATAGAAGAAATAACAAGACGATCGGGCCTTTGGTCACTAGAATGAGGTTTAGCTTTCATTGACCTTAAGAAGCTCTCTATTACAATCATGTGTTTCGCATATTAGGATTAATTTGTAAAGCTGCACCGCCAACGCTTTCGTATCCTTACTTAGATCAAAGCAGCTTGGGCGGTACAACTTCAACAATGGGAGATCAGATAGGAGGAAGTAGTTGCCTTCTGATCGAAAAAGGGGGTGACAAGGTTTTTCCTTGCAGCAAAGTGGGAAGATTTCTTTTTCATTCGGCGCGATGAAAAGTAAGTACACTTCTTTAAGTTTAAGCGCCGCAGCTCATGGTTGAACTATTCCCTTACTCTTATAAAAAAGGGCCCTGGGGAGTTTCCCGCCCAACTCCACAAACTCCCATTACCTCAGTTCCAGCCCTTGAAACCTACATATCGACCGGGAGCCCCTCCAGTCTTCTTTCTCTGCAAAAACGAGTCACGCGTGACCCCTTAATTACCAAAAACAAAGAAAATAGATGTTTAATAACGATTCTCATCTTCAATCACCTGAATCTAACCCTCCTTTGTTAGGAAAAGCATACCCCCGGGGCAGTCAATTGTGGGACCACCAGGTTCGAAGCCTATTACGGTACACGTTAGACCCAACTCCGCCACTAAATCCAACAATTTTTGAACAAAAGATTCCTTAACTCATGAGCAAAGCCGCCTTCGGCCCTTCGAAACGAAATTCTTTTAATTATAGGAATATAGACTTCCGAATCATACCTAGCGTAAGGGAAGTGTGGAAAGCTGGTCTCAAAAGCCCCATCCAACTCGCCCAAATAAAAATGGAATAAGACGGGCGTTATGAAATTTACCGGTGGAAGCCCTCTTTTTTCCTACCAATCCTTTACTGGCGTGCCTATGATAGGAAGCTCAAGAAAGGACGAGATCAAGCGCAAAAGAAATGGATCTTTCACTACGGGTTCAAGTTTAGATAAGAGACGAGAACGAGAAACCAGCTGACTGCCCCCTTCCACTCGGCCTTTCTTCGCTGTGTAAATAAGGTCTTAGTATGTATGGGCATTCTGGGCAGGTCGCAATCAGTCGCTGGTCGAAGGTTTGGACCAATTGCAATTCATCACCATCTTGCCCGTTTCCAATTGATGACTGGCTATTATATAAGTGTTGACCTAAGCCCCTGTGCTGGGGCTCGGCTCCCGAACCGTACGTGAGCTGCCTCGTACGGCTCTTCCTAAGAACTTGAAGCCCCCTCTCTCTAAATAGAAATTCGAAAAAAAAATGCCAAGACAAAAAAGACTTTTTCAAAAAGCCTTCGCCCTCCTATTCAACGGGGCTATTATAGAAGCAGCTTCGTTCCTTGACTTCTTTGCTCAGTCAAGCTTCCTTGTTCCTTAGTGTAGTCTCGGTCCATAGTTTCAGACTCCGTTCCTTATAGCCTAGTCTATATCCACAGCTGACGTGACTCCGTACCGACGCCTTTCCCTTAGTAGACGGCTAAGTGACTTCGTAACCTTAACCTACTTTCTTACTTTTATATCATAGGCCTTCGTCGGGCTTTCGTCCGTCCCTTCGCCTATAGGCGAAGGCTTGGCTTCGCTATCGCTCATGACTTGGTATAGAGTCCGTGTAGTCGTCGGCCTTCCCACCAGAAAGGCCTATTATATAGTAGTCGGCCTTTCGAATGCCTCCTTCCTTACTTTTCTGAGACGCCCTTTACGACTATAAAGGACAGGGGCTGTTCACCTTTGGAAACTTAGCTACTTAAGTACGACTCAAGACTAAAGTCAAGGCGAAGGGGGCTCCCAGGCCGGGACATCTGGCAGAATGCTTGGCCTCCTGCGCTGGAAGCGACACCCGAAGGGTGAGCTTCTGGCGGTTAGCTTCTAGCACTAGATAATAGGCATTAGGCATTCTGAGCTGGAAGGAGGCAAGCAAATGAAGGGAGGCATTCATTACGGGCCGACTACAAGAAGCAAAGCTTCTTAGACTCGACAAGTCGCTTATAGAAGGCCGACCACTACATAAGCCGCTGACGGAGAAAGCTGTAATAGCTTTCCCTTCATCCCTTGCTAAGCCAAGGTCCCAGGTCTCCGAGTCAGCCCGCGCTTTTTCGAAGAATCCTGCACCCATGGGCATACGGCCTGGCAGGCCTTCCCTTTCCGCCGGAGCTTCATGGGCGTTGCCCCGTTCCCCAATCAGATGTTTGGATGTGAGCTATACTCCGCGAGGAGCCAAACGGGCGTATGGCTTTGCCTTGCCATTTGACCTCTCTTCCCGTGTGACTAGGAATGCTCAGTGACAACCTCTCAATTGTCACCGCCTGGCCTCTCTTGCTACCACGGTAGCACCTAGTGTGGTCAGCACCAATCGTGTTCGGGCAACGAAGCTTACACTCATTCACATTGGTTCATCCTGCTATGCCCCGGGCCTTTTGCTCTTATAACGTACAAGGTGGCCGCCCATTCGTCAAGGCCCAGGAATCCGCTGGACATCTCAGCGGCGGGATTGGATACCCGCATCCGATCGAAGTTCCATTTGAGTTCCCCCCTAACATAAAGGAGAGCTCTTTCTAGGTGGGTCGCTTCGCGCAAGTTTTTTTGCTTAGGACCAACGGGTCACACGACAGGTGCACGATCGACTTTGCACGCTCCATCCTTCGTCCCGTCGCCTATCGGCTTGGCAGGCAAGCTACCTTGATCCGTCTTCGGCTTCGATTCGTTATGCTCAGCAGCTCCAACAAGCCCTAAAGTATCTTGCCGCCTAAAACTCTGCCAAGAAAGCGCTGCTTTACGTTTGATCCTATGTGCCCAGAGAATGCTATGCGTTCTCCACTTTCGGACCTCGCAAAGAGAGAACGTGTTTTTTCCTCTGAGTTTATCCTCTCTCATTCGCGGAGCGAAGAAAGCGGGCTTTGCCCCAGCTACCGCTATCCTTGGGAAACAAAAAGAGCTACCGAAGGAAAGGGATGCAGTCTCTCCCTTGGCCTTTGGAGAGGAGAAGGCAGAAAAGAAAACGTCCTTCGCGCAAGTTTTTTTGCTTCCTGCGCCCTTACTAGTAAAGGGGCTCTTCGACCAAGGAGACATTCTGGTAGGAAGGCCGACCACTACATAAGCCGCCATCAGTCCAGGAGAGAAGCAAGCTACCTTTATTTGATCATCCTTTCCGGGCAGGGAAGAGAACGAAAATAGGCCGCGGATGGTGGTCGTGGTAGGTTCGAGGATCTTAGGCGGCGGAGCGAACTCCTCTATCGTGTTCAATTTCCTCAGGCTGACCCCCTCAATCCATCGTACTGGAGCGATCCGAGAAGAACGATTAGGGTCATATTCTATCCTTTCTACAATGCCCATAGACGAAGTGCTTCGTTTCAGATCAATTCTTCGCTGCAATCGCTTCGATCCACCCCCTCGGTGAAAAACCGTAATACGCCCTGAAGAATTCCTACCAGCAGACTTCCCTGTACTCAAAGTGAATTGTCTAAGTGCTCTCCTTTGTCTCATTCTCGATCTCGAAATCATTCGATTCCGTCCGAATTAGCTCCTACTCCTCATCCTTCTTTTCCTTCACCGTCGTTGGTCCTTCGTTCGTAGTGGTCATTGTTAAAAAACCCCTCTTTGACATCACATGCATCATCCGGGCGGGCAACCTCCGGTGCGGTAGGGCTCTGTCATACGACTTGCATGTGTTAAGCATATATCTAGCGTTCCTTCTGAGCCAAAATTCTTCTTTTGACTATGATTGGGCCCTGCAGTGGTAGAACCTGGTGAACCGGGCGTACTACTTTTCAACCTTCTGTTCTGTGGACCTTCCTTCTCTTATGAGATTTCATGTTACCGTCGCAAAGGCTTCGATCGCTTTCGGGATTGGTGATTACCTGCATGGGCTGATCGAAAACATAGTCCGACTTGCATGTGTTAAGCATATATATCCGAAGTAGCATGATTGGAGCTTCTTAGCGCTTACCTACTATAGTAAGATAAGTAAGCTTAAACCTGCTCTTACAATTACAAGACGAATCCTTTCTCTTTCTATAAGAAATTTCGAAAGAGTATAATGCCTTACTCCCCTTCAGTCTAATTGGCCTAGAGGAAAACAACCTAATCTCCGCATCTGACTAATGATTTTCTTCTTTCCTAAGTCCTATTCATGTGCTGAGGAAGAAAAAGAAAGACTCGACATGTCTTGGAGACTGCTCGTGTTAATTGTTCTGCTCGTGGGATATCTTCAGCTATTGATCCTTCCTCTAGAGCAGGGGAAAAAGAAGAAATGAATAGACTGTTCTGGCTACTCCATGATAGAATGGGAGAAATCATCGATGCTAGTCTAGTTCTGTTTTTCTCTTTCTTATGTTCTTTCTGCTTTTTTTGCTATCTCTATTTTTTATGTGTGTCCTGCTCCGGCAAGGGGAAGGGAATACAATTGACAGTTACAGTAAGCAGCATAGCCCCTCCGAAGCTCTCTTTCGGCCATCTCCGGGCAGGATTTCTGGTCTCTTGGAATTCTAGTTATCTAGATTTAGTAGAGCTTATATATGTGTGGATTTGGAAAGCTTCTATCTTGCTATTGCTTATGATTCCGCGGCCCTTTATTCGACTTAAAACCATTTCCGTCTCCCTGCTATTTTATTCTCTTTTTACCTAAAAAACTCTCCATCCGACTTATATCGAAGCAGATTCCAAGATATTGCACGCAACATAAGCGTTGTGTCTTTCTTTGTAGACCTCCACAGGGCTTTCCGAAGCAGAGCGAATAGTAGACAATCCGTTAACGTCAGTGAGGCTGGGTCCCCTGATTTTTTAACTTACATCTTTTACTATTTATAAAACTTCAATCGTGGGTCCTCTCTTCTCTATATCTATGCAAATTCATCCTTTCCTTCCCCATAGGAAGAAAGTCCGTTCCCCTGCTCTTCTTGATTCTGGGTAAACTACACCGTCTGCCTCTTCGAATGCATCTGAAACTGCTTCTTTTTTGGGGTTCAAAATGGAAGTGAAGACTTCATGCTTTAACCGGGAAGACCTCTTTCTATCCCAGCCCTCAGGGCCAAGGATGAGCACAAATTCTGACGTTTGATCGGTCTCATAGCCGGAATTTCGTGTGACCTCCAGATAGAAAATGGTTTTGGTCGGGCGTCTAACGAGGAAGAACGTCACATTGAAAATCGTGAGATGGGAGAGCATCGAAAGGTTGGGTTGGCCAGCCCAGACTGGCGTACGTAGGAGCATCGGGTAATGCGTCCAAGCGAGCTACACTTCCATTACGTATGACATTTCCTTGCCAATCCGCCCCACACACAGGCCCTGCCCCCCAAACCTTTCCTGGATGAATAGTCCCCTGACCTTCCTTAGGCCGGCCTCTTTCTCTTCCCCTTTCTTTGAAAATTTCCCACCCGAACTACCCTCTTCTCATTTGTTGAATCTCTCTTGTATCAGAAGCCTCATTCTCAGTCTCAAGTGCCCCAACCTCCGCGGCCCGAAGTTACTTTCCCAAAGTATTTAGTGCCGAATATGAAGAAGCATTCAAAACAGAAGTTGCATCTTAATCCGCTGATCCAGGACGGAGGGTGGCTTTCGGGCGGGCTCGCTCAGTGCGGCTCGGCTCGGTAAAGGAAGATAAGAAAGCAGAATAAAAGGATTGATTTGAACCTGTAGCCAAGCCAAGGTGAAAGGTGGGTCTAGGCTTCGGAAGCATAACAGAAATAGCCTAAATCTTCCTCAGAAAGGAGCCCAAAAGCATAAACTAGGCTAGGCCTTCAGGGCGACTCGCTTAGCATGGTGAGTGAATCAGACCGCAGTGACACAGTCGTCCAAAGCTTTTGAACCCGTAAAAAAGATGGAATTTTCCTTTAAAAGAAGCCAATCTTCATAAAGACGCCGGCCAGCCTAGCTCATTCTTGGATGAAGAGCCCCTTTTAGTCTGACTGACATCATTCTTGAATGAAGAAAAGTGCAGATCCAATCTTCAAACCAAAAGCCAGATCCTGCCACCACACCCGAAGGTGCACGCAAAGCAAATCTTTCCCTTTGAAGCAGCGAGGCATCGCCGAATGAGACCCGATTCTCTTCTGTGAATTGAATCCCCCTTCCCTTCGTTTACTAACTGTAACCGAATGCCACGCCCTAGCGAACCTCAGAGGAAGGGCATAAAATGCAAAAAACCACCGAAAGGGATACAAGAGCACGCATTCGACTAGCTTCCTGCAACCAAGTATAGTACAAGGCTTCTTTCCGCCTGCCAGGTTGTCCCTTACTCCATTTCTTCCTAAAGAAAAAGATGTTTGCTTTGTGGAGACCATTCTGACCAGACCAAAACGTGCCCTCGTACGCGACCTTTGCTGCGATCGGGACTATCTGGAATAATTGTGCCGGAATGGTATTCACTCGAGAAGGGCTCTATCCATAGAGCTGGAACCTGTCCTTAACGGGATGGTACTGACTTTCAACTGCCGCCTAGGCAGGGCGGCACAGCCCCCAACCGGTGTGGAGCTTGCCAGGGCAAGGCATCACAATGAAAGGAAGGGCAGTTTTGTTCCTCCTATTTGTACAGTACATAAAGGCCGTTTTCCCTGTAGTGTTGTCACCGGGAGTATACAAACCCCGGCGACGCCGACGCGGCGAGGAGCAAGAAGGGGTCAAAAAAAGGTAAAATGTTGTTTATGTTCTTCACTATATCAATCAATGGGAAAGCTATCGGAAAAGAGAAGGAGTGTGAAAGCTAGCTCTTGAAAAAAGAGATGGCTAATAAGAGAGTGTGAAGACTTCGTTCCTCAGCAAAGTGTTCACTAAAAAACCGGCAACTAGACCAGTCATTTTTATTTATCGATGCTTTGAATTCCTCCGCGGATGGGTGGAGGAGATAAAGGAGAGGAAGACCTTACACTACCGCTGAAGAATTTTAGTACATCCAACTCCAACCAAGAGTTGGCCCTTAACCAAACTGTAGCTGCCAAGGCCAATTATTCGGCCTCGGCACTGGACCGAGATATTTGGGATTCTTTTGTTATCTATCGAACATTTTATGTGCTTAAGTGCTCGGGAATCAGCTAGACCCGACTTTCTCTTTCAAAAACGGAGGCTTCCGGTGTCCATAAGAAGGTGTCATTGGTTCCGAGGGACCTAAGCTTACCATCTTTCTTCTTTCGGTTCAGAAGAGGTAATCACCGGGACCAGATGGATTTTCAGATGTCGGCTCCCCTGGGAAAAGGTTGAAATCATCCGAGTTTGCAACTCCTTCCTTGGTTATTGTAACCTATACCCGGTACTTAAGAGAAGCGGCTGGATGCATAACATAATAGGGGTTTTTTATGTAGTTGCAAGGATCAGCTCCTTCTTTGAAATTTAGGGCGAGTTACTTCGCGCCTCTCCCGCTGCTTCATTCATTTGCTTGATTGGCTTAACGTAGTGCGGAGCATACCGAAGTACTAGAGCGTTAGCTACATAGAGGTGTGTAGCAGAAGAATCGCCATGTGAAGTGTGCGAAGGTAGGCAAATCTAGTGCAGTGGACGCCACTCGCTCTGTAGTGTTGAGAGTCGACTCGGAACTGAGACACTACGATGGAATACAAGGGTGTCAAGTAGGCTTTTTAACATTGTCCAGGCTTATGAAATAGCGTTCCTGATAGAACCGGGTAGGTAAAAGTCTTTTTTGTCTTGTAAAGAATGGTGTAACCATTGGTTTTCAATGATAGTCGTTCTGTGCGTAAGCCTTTTTTTCGGTAATTGCCTCAGTGACCAACACCAGTGTCAGAAAATTAGTCAAATAGGAAACTCTTGGGGAACTTATTCGGAGATCGGAGAATAGTCTGTTATTAGGAATATTGGATGTCCTATAAATCCGTAGAGGAGAGGGATAAAATTGAACCTTTTTCCCACTTCATGAAGTGGGATAAAGGATTTCATTTATCCCTAAAGAGTGCCTATATGTCTTATGTAATTTTTTCGAAGATTCTGGCTATAACAATATGCTAGGTGGTTAAGGTTCGTCCTCCGTAGTACCATCTTTTTCATCACAAGGTCTTTCCACCCATTAAAGAATAGGAGGAGGACAGAATAGGTCCTCCGTCATTAGAGTAGTTGATCCCAGTCGTCCCTCATGGAAACATCTTAATTCGGAAGGAAGACAGTAGTAGATTGATCCGGAAAGCCTGAGGTTTAATCAGGTCAGAATGAGATATTGATTGGACAGGCAGATCGGGGTCATTGAAGTAAACTGCAATGAAAAGGCGGGCTTTCTAATTTGAGAAGGGGATTTGAAGGTTGGTCGAGCGAACAACTTATAGGCAGTCGGAGTCGGTCAACCAACACCAGACGATAAGTCCCTTCGGGGGGTGGGGCAGGAGATTTTTCTGATTCGAGGAGGGGATTACTTGTGGCTAGGGGCAGGTTGATATTTATTGACAAGGCTATACAAATTTATTTCTGACGAGAACCTCCTCCACTACGATCGTTTGGGCCGGTGGCCCTTCAAGATATAGAGGCAAAGGCAGGATTCTCTCGTCTCATTATACTCCTCCATCCGCAGGTGGTTAAGGTTCAGAATGTCCTCCATTGAAGGGGAAGGTTGAAGAGAATCAAATAGGGAACATAGAGATATAGCTATTCTCTTTCTGACTTTCCCCTCTCAGCAGGAATTGACTCTACTCAAAGACACTCGTAAATGATTGGTGTAAGAATTGTGAACTAGTCAGGTATCAGTCGTTTTGGAGCAGATTTCTGAGTGAGTCCTACGAAAGAAGGAAAAGGGATAGTTACATTCTTTTCTTTTTTTTTTCGATAGATATAATCTTTATATATATAATAGATATATAAAGACCAAAAAGACAGGTCAAGAGCAAAGCCCCCGTACCAATCTTCTTTTTCACTTCTTCCTTCTCATTTTGGATATTGTCTCCTCTCGATATTGTCTTCGTCACTCTCTTCTTTTGAGTTTTTTTTTTTTAGACTGAATTTTTTATTTCAAAAATCCCACAAGAGCTGCTATGCTTTGACATAAAGGAGCATTGTGAACTAATCAGGTGTGATCAGTCTCATCTGTGTAAGAATTAGGAATTCCTCTTCCAACTCGTCCCAGAAAGGGCGTTATGGCAAAGAACAAGAAGAAAACACAAGGAGAAATTTGTCCAATAGTAACAAATGGTGCCTCCACAGGTTGACATCCGATCCAACCTAGTAGTAAGCAATCCGCCAAAAGCAACCAAAATATTCCTTGATGAATGGGGCGAAAACTTGAACTACGCACATACATACTTTTAAAAAAAGGTAAAGCCAACAGACATATAAAAACTGGTGCTATTGCGGCTACACCTCCCGATTTGTCAGGTATACTACGAAGAATGGCATAGATCGGTAGGAAATACCATTCCGGCACAATATGAGGCGGGGTGGACATCGGATTAGCAGGTATATAATTATCGGGATGCCCCAAAACATTAGGAGCATAAAAAATCCAAATGGAAAAAAAGATAGCAGAAGCTACCCGACCTACTAGATCCTTTACATAAAAATAAGGGTAAAAAGAAATTTTATCCATCTCTGAATGTACACCCAATGGATTATTTGATCCATATTGATGCAATGCGGCCAGATGAAGAAGACTGGCGCCTACTAAAATAAAGGGGAGTAAATGATGAAGACTAAAAAAACGATTTAAGGTGGCATTGTCCACAGAGAAACCACCCCAAAGCCAAGTCACTATGGTATCTCCTACTACAGGTATGGCGCTAGCTAAGCTTGTAATTACTGTAGCTCCCCAAAAGCTCATCTGACCCCAAGGTAGTACGTATCCTGTAAAAGCTGTCACAATCATTAATAGGAAGATTACAACTCCGAGACACCGAACAAATTCCCTAGGACTGCTATAACTCGCATGATATAGACCACGAAAAATATGAAGGTGAACCACAATGAGAAACATACTTGCCCCATTAGCATGCATATAACGGAGCAACCAGCCCCCTTCAACATCTCTCATAACGTGTT